GATTAAATCAAGCTTCTGTTTATGTAAATCGTCCTGGAACATTCTTTGGTCAATGTTCAGAGATATGTGGTATACTTCACAGTTCTATGCCTATAGCTATACAGTCAGTTTCAATAAGAGACTTCTTATTATGATTAAGAGAGCAAATGGAAGGTTAATGCCTTCCGCAGTTTTTCTAATACTATTGTCTTTAGGGTTTGCAATGGTTATATATTACAAATATAAATTTAATATTTGTATTATATAGCCTGACTAGTATTAGAAAGACTTATTTATAGAAAGTAAACAAGTTCGTTATTTATATAGTAGAACATGAAAGGGTTATTCATTAATGTATAACTAATATATTTTAATTAGTTAACAAAAATTATCAAGTTAAAAAGGTATAAGTAAACTACAAAGTAGTAACTTAAAAAAAAATTAAATAAGAAACAAGTATAAAAAACAAAAAATAAATAAATAAAATGTTAGTAATAAATTACTTTTGATATATGGTATATAGTGGTATACAATATAATTTAAAATTAAGATTTAAATTATATTTAATATATCAGACAATAATAGGGTTATTATTTATTTATTGTGTAATAAAAAATAATTATACTTTTTTTTTAGAATTTTTAGAAGATTTTCTTAGGAATTATGTATATGAGTTATCAGAGGATTCAATTATTTTTATGGATTCTTTAGATGAAGGTTATAATTATTACGGTGAAGGATCTTCAGGTAATAATCCTACAGGAGGTAAACCTTCAGGTAATAATACTACAGGTGCTGAATCTACCATGGAAAATGAAAATAAAAAAAAAAGAAAACGTGATAACAATAAAAATAAAAAACCTAAAAAAAGAAAACGTACTAATACTAAAAAAAAAGGTAAAAAGCCTGTAAAAAGAGGATCTAAAGCTACAAATTCTTCAAAAGAACCTGTAGAAGGTCCTAAACTTAAGTATAGAAAAAAACCAATGGGTCCTTCGTTTTCTTATTTTGATAAATCTAAAGGTAAAAAGGTTTACCCTGAGACTTTTCATACTTTTGATCCTTCATATTATGCTTCTAATACAACTAGAGTATACGAAGATGGAAACATAAGATATACTTATGTTTGTCATGCATTTCATAGAAAGAATCGTTATTGTCAGATTACATATCCTGATGGTTCAAAAGCTATTATATTTGATAAGTCTAGGGTTATGAAACATATAGAATATCATAGAAAACATATTTGAATGGGGTATCAGATGGATCCTCCATTTATTTTTTTTGATTATTATAAAGAACATTTTGATGTTTTTAGAAAAAATAAAATTAATTCTTTTTTTAATAATAATAATGACAATAATAATAATAACAATAATAAATATAATATATTTAATATATTATTATAATATAATATATTATTTTAAATAAAAGATAAAATCTTTAATAGGTAAATGGAGAATTATATATTATAAATAATTAGAGATAAAACTAAGTAATATATTTCTTTCTGGTTCGAATCCAGAAAAAAGATTGCATTAAGGAAGAGTCTGTTTGCTGGTTTACGGGTTGAGCTGTAAACTCAATGGCTATAGTCGTCAAAGGTTTGATTCTTTTTATACATAAAAATTAAAAAACAAAATATTTTATGTTTTTTCTGTTATATATATATATAACAGTTTCGCTGGTTATATTTTATAGTTTTTTAATGTCTACTTTACGTATATTTATATATATATTAATTGGATATTTTTTAGTAAATACCCTTGCGAATTTAGTAAGGTTTTTTTAAGTTTATATTCTTATATATATATATATAAATATAGTATTTTTCAATAAATTGTTAATTATCAGTTAAATAAAACAAATTAATTAACAATTTAACAATTAAAATTATGTATATTGTTGTAATAACAATATTACAGTAATAATAAACAATTTTTAAAAACTTGTGCAAAAAATAAAAGTAAAAACAAAACATCACAGAAAATGATTTATATATTTTTTAACGTCCCTACTTTTAATAAGAAAACATCCATGGTTTTTTTAGCTATGCTTGTTAATTATTTAATATGTTCATTACCTAATTTAATTCCTACATTATTTAAGCAAATTAAATGTATGGTATGTGAACCGGTATATATTAGGATAAAATCAGATTTAGATAAGCTAAAATCAGGTTTAATTATATTATATTCAATAAAAGAATATATTATATATACATCAACTATATATATTTTTTCAAATGATTTAATTATATTTATTATTGCTATATCAGTTCCTATTATTTGAAGATTTGCATATTTAATTATAATTAAATCATTATTATATAATGATGTAACAAATCTAATTAAATATATATTTACATATAGAATATGATTTTCTTGGATAATATTACCTTATTTATTTTATATATTATTTTATATTATAATATTATTTACTTTAGCATTTATAACATTAAAAACAGGTATAAGTATATATAGTAATATTAATTCTAATATTATAGAATGTCTACATAATATACAATGTTTAGATAAATTCTTAGAAGATTTTTCTATTTTAAAAAGTTCAGAACCTTCATCACCTATGGATTCTTTAAATGGAAGTGGTGGTTCACCTGGTTATCCAGGTGGTTCGCCATCACCAGTAGGATATGAAAATGCTATGGTATTAAGTTCTATAGATGAAGACAGAAATAGGTTTACAAGTTCACCTGTAGAACAACCAGGTGGACTGTTAAATAATGTAAACGGTAGTAGAGTTTTAAGTATAAGACCTAATGGATATTCAATATCTGATGTAGATAGATTATCTAATGTATCATTAACATCTAATATGAATATTGGTAATGGATTAAATATGAATATGGAGGTTAGGAGATACCTTAACATAACAAATTCATTACTTAATGTAATTAGTTCAGATTCCACTGGTTTTAGAATACCTCAAATACTAGAGCCTTCTTATATTACACATAATATGGTAGGTTATATATCTAGACCAGATGGAGGATTCATGTCTGTTTTTAATCATATAGGGCTATTTACACGGCCTTTATATTATGTTAACCTCAGTAACGGAGTATCTGAGTATGTAGAGTTAGGTTTACATTATAGATTTATACCTGTAAATTCTATGTATACTTATATATGTGAAGTTACATATCCTAATGGGCATGTAACTAATTATGTTAATTTTGAAACATTCTTAACTAATCTATTAGATCATAAAGCATTGATGATTCATCATATACCATGAATCAATTTATCTGAAGAAATTTCTTCAGTAGTTGAAAATGTTAATAGATTTATAGAGAATAGTTTAAGAATTAATAATTCTCCTGCACCATATGTTATAAGATATTATAGTAATTGTTTATAATTAATATTATATATGTTAAAAAAAAATTAAAAAAAAATTATTATATATATATATTGGATAAACAGTGTTAATTCAATGGTAGAATAGCGTGCTACGGACACGTAAATATAAGTTCAAGTCTTATACACGTTTAGTATATAAATTTTTGTAGTATGGATAAATCAAATATAAATTATATATAAATAATGAATTTTTCAATATTTTTATTTCTTATAGGAATATTAGGATTTGTATTAAATAGAAAAAATATAATATTAATGCTAATATCAATAGAAATTATGTTATTATCAGTAACATTTTTAATATTAATTAGTTCACTAAGTTTTGACGATATTTTAGGTCAAACATTTGCTGTTTATATATTAACAATAGCAGGAGCAGAATCTGCAATAGGTTTAGGAATTTTAGTAGCATATTATAGATTAAGAGGAAGTATATCAATAGAATATAGATAATGTATTTAACATTGATAATTTTACCTTTATTAGGTTCAATCGTTTCAGGTTTTTTTGGTAGAAAAGTTGGAGTTACAGGAGCTCACATTATAACATGTGCTTCAGTAATAACTACAACATTCTTAGCTGTAATAGCTTTTTTTGAAGTAGGTTTTAATAATATACCAGTAACAATAAATATAGCAAGATGAGTAGACGTAGAATCATTATACGTATTATGAAACTTCAGATTTGATTCATTAACTGTTTCTATGTTAATACCAGTATTAATAGTATCTAGTTTAGTTCACATATATTCTATAAGTTATATGAGTCATGATCCACACAATCAAAGATTTTTCAGTTATTTAAGTTTATTCACATTTATGATGATTATCTTAGTAACAGGAAATAACTATTTAATTATGTTTGTAGGTTGAGAAGGTGTTGGTGTTTGTTCATATTTATTAGTAAATTTCTGATTTACTAGAATAGCAGCAAACCAAAGTTCTATATCAGCTTTATTAACTAATAGAGTAGGTGATTGTTTATTAACTGTAGGTATGTTTGCTATATTATGATCTTTTGGTAATATAGATTATAGTACAGTGTTTGCATTAGCACCATTTTATAATGAAAGTATAATAACTATAGTTGGTATTTGTTTATTAATAGGTGCTACAGCTAAAAGTTCACAAGTAGGTTTACATATTTGATTACCTCAAGCTATGGAAGGTCCTACACCTGTATCTGCTTTAATTCACGCTGCAACTATGGTTACAGCCGGTGTATACTTATTAATGAGATCATCACCATTAATAGAATATAGTTCAACTGTATTAGTATTATGTTTATGATTAGGTGCTATAACTACAGTATTTAGTTCTTTAATTGGTTTATTCCAACAAGATATTAAAAAAGTTATTGCATATTCTACAATGAGTCAATTAGGTATGATGGTTATAGCTATAGGTTTATCAAGTTATAATTTAGCATTATTCCATTTAGTAAATCACGCTTTCTATAAAGCATTATTATTCTTAGGTGCTGGTTCAGTTATACACGCAGTAGCTGATAACCAAGATTTTAGAAAATATGGAGGTTTAAGAGAATTTTTACCTTTAACTTATTCAGTTATGTTAATAGCTTCATTAAGTTTAGTAGCTGTACCATTTATGACAGGATTCTATTCTAAAGATTTTATTCTTGAGTCTTCTTATGGTCAATTCTACTTATCAGGTACTATTGTTTACTTTGTAGCTACTATAGGTGCTATGTTTACAACACTTTATTCAGCTAAAGTATTATATTTAACATTCTTAGGTAACCCTAATGGTCCTATATCTAGTTATAGAATAGCTCATGAAGGTGATTTATTCTTAACTATACCTTTAATTGTATTGTCAATATTCTCTATATTCTTTGGTTATATAACTAAAGATATATTTATAGGTTTAGGTACTGGTTTCTTTGTAGATAATAGTTTATTTATTCATCCTAGTCATGAAATTATGTTAGATACAGAATTTGCTGTACCTACATTCTTTAAATTATTACCATTTGTATTTACTGTATCATTAAGTATAATATCTGTATTATTATCAGAATTCTTACCAAAATTACTTATTAATTTTAAATATTCTAAATTAGGTTATAATATATTTAGTTTCTTTAACCAAAGATTCTATATAGAATTATTCTATAACAAATATATTGTAGAAGGTGTTTTAAAATTAGGTGGTCAAACTACTCAAAGTCTTGATAAAGGTTCTGTTGAAATATTAGGACCTTATGGTTTAGAAAAAGGATTAGTTTCTTTAAGTACTAATTTAGGTAAACTAAGTACAGGTGTTATAACTACATATGCTTTATACATATTAATAGGATTAATGTTCTATATAACATTAGTATATTTCTCATATAATGATAATAACTTACTAATTATAATAATATTTACATTATTTGTATTATTAAATAGTAATTTATCAACTAAAAAATAATATAATTTATTATTATATTATTTAACATGATTAATTTAAATATATCTCAAAATTGGGTATGCTTTTAACCTCAATATTCTGTTTATTATTATCTAATGCTTTGTCATTTAGACGTGATACAGCTATTCTTTATTCAAGAATAGGAATAATTATATTATTCTATTGTATCTTTTTATCTTATAATAATTTATTTATAACATATTTAGATAATGGTATTGGGTTATTTGGTGGTTTATTTTATACATCTTCTATAACACAAACATTTCATATATTAATATTTGTTATAAGTTTATTAATATTGAATATGACAGGATTTTATCCTAGAAAATTATTATCTAATGATTACATGAGTTTTAACAAATTAGTATTTACAAAATTACAATTTGTTAAAAATATAGCTGTATCTAATATAATATTAAAAAAAGGAGAACAATACACTATAATAGAATATACATTAATGTTATTATTTATAATTACAGGTAGTATATTCTTAATATCAAGTAGTGATTTAGTTTCTATTTTTTTATCTATAGAATTACAAAGTTATGGTTTATATTTATTATGTTCTATGTATAGAAATTCTGAGTCAGCTACTTCAGCTGGTTTAACTTATTTCTTATTAGGAGGATTATCATCTTGTTTTATTTTATTAGGTATTGGATTAATATATGCTAATTTAGGTGTTACTTATTTAGATAGTTTCTATGTTATAAATAATTTAGCAGGAATACTTAATGAGCAACAAATAACTACTTATGTACCTTATAGTTTATTATTATTAACTATAGGATTCTTATTTAAAGTATCAGCAGCTCCATTCCATTTCTGATCACCTGATGTTTATGATGGTATACCTACTATAGTTACTACTTTTGTAGCTATAATAGCAAAAATATCTATATTAACTTTGTTATTACACTTAGTTCATTATACTAATAGTGTATATATTACAACTGAATATACTTGAACTACTAGTTTATTAGTAAGTTCTTTATTCTCTTTAATAATTGGTACTGTTTTAGGTTTAACTCAATTTAGAATTAAAAGATTATTTGCATATAGTACAATCTCACATTTAGGTTTCATGTTATTAGCTATGACTATTAATAGTGTTGAATCTATACAAGCATTTATTTTCTATTTAGTACAATATAGTTTATCTAATTTAAATGCATTTATTTTATTAGTAGCTATAGGTTATAGTTTATATGCTTATAATGATAAAAATATAAATCATAATAATCTTATAGATAGAAAAAATTCACCTATACAACTTATAAGTCAGCTTAAAGGATATTTCCATATTAACAGTATATTAGCTTTAAGTTTAGCTATTACTTTATTCTCATTTGCTGGTATTCCACCTTTAATGGGATTCTTTGCAAAACAGATGGTATTCTCAGCTGCTTTACAAGAAGGATTTGTTTTCTTAACTCTTGTAGGTGTATTAACTAGTGTTATAAGTGCTGTATATTATTTATTTATTGTAAAAACAATGTTCTTTGATGGACATTCTTATTCATATTTAAATATACTTAAAGATTTAAAAATACCTGCTCTTGTTTTAAAAAACAACAAAGTAGTTAATAAAGTATATTTTGATTCTAAATTTGCTTTATCTAGTTCTTTATCTATAACTATTTCAATATTAACATTAGTTATACTTTTATTTATGTTTATGCCTAATGAATGATTACATATGTCTAATTTATTAGCTATTGTTTTATTTGTACCTGGTAGTATTTAATAAATAAATTTAATTATCCATAAATATCTTATTATAATAATAATATTAATATTATTATTATAAATTCTAATCTAATTATTTATATAGGTATTCATATTATAAGGGTATCATATATATTATGTAAAGATAGATTAAGAGATTAATTTTAAGTGTACTTATTAAAATAAAAATATGATTAAATTATATTTTTTATTTTAATTAGGAGGATGTGGTTAGTGGTTTTATTATAAAAAATTACAAATTAGTAATTTAACAAGGAGGTTGGCGTAGGTAAAAAATATATAATAATATATATTGTTAAATAATACAATATAGGTATGGTATAATACTAAATATATAGATATTATATATAAATTTTAAATAGATGTAAAAAAAATAGTATTTAGATACAATTAGTATTTAATTATTATAAAAAAATAAAAAATGTAAATAAAACAAAAAAAAAAAATAAAAAATAAAATGAGAATATTAAAAAAAAATCCTTTATTAAGTATATTAAATTCATATTTAATAGATGCTCCTACTCCAGCTAACATTAGCTATTTATGAAATTTTGGTTCATTATTAGGTTTATGTTTAGCTATACAAATAGTTACTGGAGTAACATTAGCTATGCACTATACACCTAGTGTATTAGAAGCTTTTAACTCAGTAGAACATATAATGAGAGATGTTAACAATGGTTGATTAATACGTTATTTACACGCTAATACAGCTTCAGCATTCTTCTTCTTATTATATCTACACGTAGGTAGAGGTTTATACTATGGATCATACAAATCACCTAGAACATTAACATGAATAATTGGTACAATTATAGTTGTTTTAATGATGGCAACAGCTTTCTTAGGTTATGTATTACCATATGGTCAAATGAGTTTATGAGGTGCTACAGTTATTACTAATTTAATGAGTGCAATACCTTGAATAGGTCAAGATATAGTTGAATTTATTTGAGGAGGTTTCTCTGTAAATAATGCAACATTAAATAGATTCTTTGCATTACATTTCTTATTACCTTTTGTATTAGCAGCTTTAGTATTAATGCACTTAATAGCTTACCACGATGTTGTAGGATCAGGTAACCCATTAGGTATATCAGCTAATTACGATAGATTACCTTTTGCTCCTTACTTTATATTTAAAGATTTAATAACTATATTTATTTTCTTTATAGTATTATCAGTATTTGTATTCTTTATGCCAAATGCTTTAGGAGATAGTGAAAATTATATTATGGCTAATCCAATGCAAACACCACCTGCTATTGTTCCAGAATGATATTTATTACCTTTCTATGCAATATTAAGATCTATACCTAATAAATTATTAGGAGTTTTAGCTATGTTTGCAGCTATCTTAGTATTATTAGTTATGCCTATAAGTGATTTATCTAAATTAAGAGGAGTGCAATTCAGACCTTTAAGTAAAATAGCTTTCTTTATATTTGTAGCTAACTTCTTAGTATTAATGCAAATAGGAGCAAAACACGTTGAAGCACCATTTATTGAATTTGGTCAAATATCAACAGTATTATATTTTGCACATTTCTTTGTAATAGTACCTGTGTTAAGTATAGTTGAAAATAGTTTAGTAGAATTATCAACTAGAAAATAATTAAATATATTATTAATTTGTAAATATATATATTAATTTTAAATTAATATATGACCTACAAAAAATTAGGAGTTTGAGTAGAAGGTTCTGCGTTTCGATTGCAAATCGAAATAAAGGGATTCGAGTTCCCCGAACTCTTATATATTTTAATCTATATCTTAAATATATAGGTTAATTATAACCTACAATATAGGTTAGTAGTAAAAAATAAGCTATAATCTTAAAAAAGTTACATTACATTATAATATATTATCAGATATAATGTAATTGAAAATGTTTGATTAAATATAAATTTATATATGATTAAAAAAAATTGCAAATTTATAAAATAAAAAAATTATATATTTTATATTCTAGTAAAAAAAATAAAAAAAAATGAGAAGTATTATATCAGTAATAGAAGCTTTATTATTAATTGTACCAGCTTTATTAGCAGTTGCTTTTGTAACTGTAGCTGAAAGAAAAACTATGGCAAGTATGCAAAGAAGAGTAGGTCCTAACGCAGTAGGTTATTACGGTTTATTACAAGCATTTGCTGATGCTGCAAAATTATTATTTAAAGAATATGTAGCACCAACACAAGCAAATATAATGTTATTTTTCCTTGGACCTATGATAACTTTAATTTTTGCTTTATTAGGGTTCTTAGTTATTCCTTATGGTTCAGGTTTATTTGTGTCTGATTATAGTTTAGGTATGTTATATTTATTAGGTGTTTCATCTTTAGGTACATATGGTATATTATTAGCTGGTTGATCAGCTAATTCTAAATATGCATTCTTAGGTTCATTAAGAAGTACAGCTCAATTAATTAGTTATGAATTAATATTAACATCTATAATATTATTAGTAATATTATTAACAGGTAATTTAAATTTTATAACTATAGTTGAATCACAAAGAGTAGTTGATTTCATATTACCTTTATTCCCTTTATTTATAATATTCTTTATAGGTTCTATAGCAGAAACTAATAGACCTCCTTTTGATTTAGCTGAAGCAGAATCAGAATTAGTTAGTGGATTTATGACAGAACATTCTGCTAGTATTTTTGTTTTCTTTTTCTTAGCTGAGTATTCTAGTATTGTGTTAATTTGTATGTTAAATAGTATTTTATTCTTTGGAGGTTATTTATTTATCTTACCTGTAGATTTAATTATAGAAATATTAAATACAGTATTTGGTATAGATAATTCTATATTACAAAGTGTATTCCTAAATGTTTCATCTAGTCCTATAAATTTAGCTATAAAAACTGCTTTATTTGTATTCACTTTTATTTGAGCAAGAGCTTCATTCCCAAGAATACGTTTTGATCAATTAATGTCAGTTTGTTGAACAGTTTTCTTACCTTTAATAATAGCATATGTTATATTAATACCATGTGTTATATATGGTTTAGATGCTTTACCAACTCAAATATTACTATAATAAAATATAGTAAAATTTAACTATATTAAAAATAATACAATATATTTATATTAATAAATATTATATTTAAAATATAATGGCTTTATGTCATACATAAGGTGTAATAATTATATGTGTTAACATATTTATTAAGCAGTAAGTGAAATATATAAAAAATATATATATATGTCTTTAATATTATTATTAATACCTTTAATAGGTATAGGTTTTGTAACAATAGAAGCTAATTATGGTTTATCTATAATAAACGAAGTTAAAATAAAATCTATAGCCTTAACTACATCTATTATAAATTTAATAGTTTCATTAGTAATGTTTATACTATTTGATTTTAGTAGTAAACAATTCCAATTTATAGAAGAACACTATCAACTAAGTTATTTTGATATTTATTTAGGTGTTGATGGTTTATCTATATACTTTATATTATTAACAACTATAATAATGCCAATAGCAATATTATCAAATTGAAATTCAATACAATCTAAAAATGTATTATCATTTGTAGTAATAATGTTATTATTAGAATCATTATTATTAGCTGTATTCTTAGTATTAGATATATTATTATTCTATATTTTCTTTGAAAGTATATTACCACCTTTATTTTTATTAATAGGATTATTTGGTTCAAGTAACAAAGTAAGAGCAAGTTTCTATTTATTCTTATATACTTTATTAGGTTCATTATTTATGTTATTATCTATAATAGTAATGTCTTCAATAATGGGTACAACTGATTTTGATGCTTTATCAAAAGCAAACTTTAATTATGTAACACAATTATTTTTATTCTATGGTATATTTATAGCTTTTGCTGTAAAAACACCAGTTATATTCTTAAATACTTGATTATTAAAAGCTCACGTTGAATCACCATTATCAGGTAGTATAATCTTAGCAGGTATAGTATTAAAATTAAGTTTATATGGTATATTTAGATTAATATTACCATTATTACCTAAAGCATCTTTAAATTATACATATATAGTATACGTTATAGGTGTAATAACTATAATTTATGCAAGTTTTAGTACATTAAGAACAATAGATATTAAAGAACTTATTGCTTATTCATCTGTATCTCACGCAGCTGTTTATTTAATAGGTGCATTTAGTAATACAATACAAGGTATTGAAGGTGCAATAGTTTTAGGTTTAGCTCACGGTTTTGTATCACCAGGATTATTTATTTGTGCTGGAGGTATTTTATATGATAGATCTTCAACTAGATTAATAACTTACTATAGAGGTATGGCTCAAATGATGCCAGTGTTCTCAATATTATTCTTTATATTATGTTTAGGTAATAGTGGAACACCTTTAACATTAAATTTCTTAGGTGAATTTATGTCATTATATGGTGCATTTGAAAGAATGCCTATATTAGGTATCTTAGCTAGTACTTCTATTGTATTATCAGCTGCTTATACTATATTTATGTATAATAGAATAGCTTTCGGTGGTTCATACTCTGTTTATTTTGTAGAAAATATAGGAGATGTAACTAGAAGAGAGTTTACTATGTTATTAGTATTTGTAGTATTCACAGTATTGTTTGGTATATACCCAGCACCAATATTAGATGGTTTACATTACTCAGTTTCTTCTTTAATTTATAGTATATAAATTAAAAAAAAATAGATTATATAAAAAATCTATATAAATATATATATCTTTATATATATAAATTCTTACTAGCTCAATGGTAGAGCCGAATACTTCTAATATTTTGATCCGAGTTCGAATCTTGGGTAAGAATTTTAATAAAAAGTTAACTTTTTATTACTAAGCCTTTATAGCTCAATGGTAGAGCGGGATACTGTTAATATTTTGATAGATGTTCGATTCATCTTAAGGGCTATATAAATACATAACAAATGTATAAAATAAAATAAAATAAAATATTATTCCATAACCTAAAAATCTTTTAAAGTCAAGATACATAATAAGAAAGTATCTAAACATAATAAATACATTGATATGCCACAATTAGTACCATTCTTTTTTGTAAATCAAGTAGTATTTGCTTTTGTTATATTAACAGTTTTAATATACGCATTTACTAAATATATTTTACCAAAATTCGTTCGTATCTTTATTTCACGTATTTACATAAACAAATTATAATTAAATATAAAATAAAGAGAGAAATTTTTTAATAATTTATTATTATTTTATCTCAAAATTTTGAGTTTTAAAGTTAAAATTTAAATATATTACAAACAAATAATTATATGCGTCATTTAGATTTTGTATTAAGTCCATTAGACCAATTTGAAGTTAGAGATTTATTTTCTATAAATGCTAACTTATTAGGTAATTTACACCTATCATTAACAAATATAGGTTTATATTTAACAATTAGTATTTTTTTAATATTAACATATAGCTTATTAGCTACAAATAATAATAAAATAGTACCAAATAACTGATCAATAAGTCAAGAAAGTATATATGCTACAGTTCATGGTATTGTAGTAAACCAAATTAACCCAAATAAAGGACAAATGTTCTTCCCACTTATGTATGTATTATTCATATTCATATTAGTTAATAATTTAATAGGTTTAGTACCTTACAGTTTTGCATCAACATCACATTTTATATTAACATTCTCAATTAGTTTTACTATTGTTTTAGGTGCAACAATATTAGGTTTCCAAAGACATGGGTTAAAATTCTTCTCATTATTTGTACCTTCAGGTTGTCCTTTAGCATTATTACCTTTATTAGTATTAATTGAATTTATATCTTACTTATCTAGAAATGTTTCTTTAGGTTTAAGATTAGCTGCTAATATTTTAAGTGGTCACATGCTTTTAAGTATATTAAGTGGATTTACTTATAATATTATGACTAGTGGTATAATATTCTTTATATTAGGATTAATACCTTTAGCATTTATTATTGCATTCTCAGGTTTAGAGTTAGCAATTGCATTTATTCAAGCACAAGTTTTCGTAGTTTTAGCTTGTTCATATATTAAAGATGGATTAGATTTACACTAATTAAACGTAATAAGTGTTTATAATAAATAAAAAAAAAAAAATACATAAATATTAATATATAATTAATAATATTTATTTACCTAATATAATAGGTTTTACATAAAAAAAAATAAATATAATATGTTAAATAGATATATAAAATATAAAAAGGAAAGTCCAATACTAATTAAGCATAAACGTAAATAAACAATTTATATACATAGAGATATAAGGATTTTAACAGAAACTAATAATTATTTAAATAAAAAAATAATTTCGAACAAGAACCCTATGTTTAGTTTTCATTTAGAAATATATAATTTAAACAGAAACTGGCTTATTTATATCTTTAAAAATAACATTAAAATAAAAATTATATATTAGTAATATAATACAATATAGGTATGGTATATACCGAATAAAAATATAAAGAGTTTGATGATGGCTCTAACTGAACACTGTCCAAGTACTTGACACATGCTAATCGAACGACTAATTATTTATTAAATATTTATATATTTAATAATAAGTAGTAGTGGTGTACAGGTGAGTATAAGATAAATTGGCTACCTTAAACTAAGGGAAAAATCCCTTATAAAAAAAAAAAAGGTAATTAAAAAATCCGGTTTAAGATGAAAATTTTTATCACGGTGAGTAGTAGGAAAGGTAATGACTTTTCTAGCAGTAACCGTAGTCGTAACTGGAAAGTTGATCGACCACATTGGGTCTGAAAAAAACCCAATGCTTTTATGTACAGCAGTGAGGAATATTGGTCAATGGCCGAAAGGCTGAACCAGTAACTTGGAAGAATGTAACTGTATTTGTATAAATACAATAGCGATTAATTCGCATAAAATTCTAAATAGATTGTATATAATGACATAATCTATTTATAAGTCTTGACCAAACTACGTGCCAGCAGTCGCGGTAATACGTAGAAGGCTAGTGTTAGTTATCTTTATTGGGTTTAAAGGGTATGTAGACGGTAAAATAAACTTTAAAAGAGTACTATTTTACTAGAGTTATATGTGAGAAGGAAGAATTCTTGGAGTAGAGATAGAATTTGTTGATACCAAGAGGACTGTCAACGGCGAAGGCGTCCTTCTATGTAATAACTGACGTTGAGAGACGAAGGCTTGGGTAGCAAACAGGATTAGATACCCTAATAGTCCAAGCAGACAATGATGAATGTCATACATTAGATAATTTTAATGTATAAACGAAAGTGTAAGCATTCCACCTCAAGAGTACTATGGCAACATATAAACTGAAATCATTAGACCGTTTCTGAAACCAGTAGTGAAGTATGTTATTTAATTCGATGATCCGCGAAAAACCTTACCACAGCTTGTATAGCAATTATAAAAAATTGTTACAAGCGCTGCATGGCTGTCTTTAGTTAATGTCGTGAGATCTGGTTAATTCCTTTAATTAACGAAAACCCTCACTTTATTTATATGTATAAAGTGGTTCGCTACTACATTGGACTTGATAATAGGGATTAAGACAAGTCATTATGGCCTAAATGCTGTGGGCTATAGACGTGCCACATACGCCTTTACAAAGGGATGCTATATTGTGAAATGGAGCTAATCCCCAAAAAAGGAAATATTATGGATTGTAGTCTGTAACTCGACTACATGAAAAAGGAATTACTAGTAATCGTGAATCACCATCGTCACGGTGAAGTTTTTCTCAGTTAGGTACTAACTACTCGTCAGGCGCTGAAAGAAGAAGATGCAGTAAGTTTGACTTCTTCTGTATTTAATTATATATAAATAGGTATATAAAAATACAGGAAAGTTTTCGTATGCAAAACTTTGATTGGTGTTAAGTCGAAATAAGGTTCGTGTAATGGAAATTGCACGGGAAGTATAAACTTTAAAAAAAATGGAATTGGTAGATTCCCTAAATCTATCTATATGCTATAAAATATAGATATGTCTTTATAAGGTATATTGGAATTATATCCAACTGGTTCAAATCCAGAAAAAGATTTTTTTAAGGAAGGGTCCGTTTGTTGGTTTACGGGTTGAGCTGTAAACTCAATGGCTATAGGCCATCGAAGGTTCGATTCCTTTTCTTCCTAATTAGATTATTTTATCTAATCCTATCTTGATATTATTATAGTTAGTATAATATAATGATAGATCTTATTTTTTTTTTATGAGTAATATTTTTTTAATAAATGATTATATAACTAATGGGTTTAGAATAGAATTTGTAGATATTATATATATGGTTTCTATATTATTAGGTATATTAACTATAATCTCAAAAAACCCTATAGTTTCTGTATTATACTTAATAGGTTTATTTGTTAATATAGCAGGTTTATTAGTATTAGTAGGATATAATTTTATAGGTTTATCATATATTTTAGTATATGTAGGTGCTGTATCTATTTTATTCCTATTTATTTTAATGTTAATAAACATTAGAATATCTGAACTTTTAAGAGAAAATCATAATGATATACCTTTAGCTATTTTAACTGTAATAATAACATACTATATATTAGCACAAGTATTACCTACAAATTTAACAGATAATACTGTATTTTCACGTTTATCAAATTCATTTACAGAAATATATAATATGAAATTAGATAATGAATTTATTAATATGTTAGAATTTAAACAAATAGGTTATGCAAGTAGTAAAGGTTGAGATAGTTCATTAATAGAACCAACACACATAGCTAGTATAGGTAATGTAATGTATACTAACTATTCTATGTGATTAATAATAACTTCTATAATATTATTATTAGGTATGGTAGGAGCTATAGTAATAACTATAAAACAAAAATAATATAATATTGAAAATTTAACCAAAAAAAATAAAAAATATATATGATATATAGATCAAAAAGTAATTTTCAAAATCATCCTTTTCATTTAGTTTCACCATCACCATGACCATTATTTACTAGTGTGTCATTATTTATATTAACAACATCAACAGTTTTATTTATGCACGGATTCCAAGGATTCGAGTATTTAGTACCTGTAGCTGTATTTAATGTAATGTATGTAATGGGTTTATGATTTAGAGATGTAATATCAGAAGGTACATACTTAGGTAATCACACTAACGCAGTACAAAAAGGATTAAACTTAGGAGTAGGATTATTCATAATCTCTGAAGTTTTCTTTTTCTTAGCTATATTCTGAGCATTCTTCCACAGTGCTATTTCACCAAGTGTTGAATTAGGTGCCCAATGACCACCATTAGGTATACAAGCTGTAAATCCTTTTGAATTACCATTATTAAATACTATATTATTATTATCATCAGGTGTTACAATTACATATGCACACCATTCATTAATACAAGGTAATAGAAAAGGAGCATTATATGGAACAGTAGTTACAATAATATTAGCTGTAATATTTACTTTCTTCCAAGGAGTTGAATATTCAGTATCTTCTTTCACTATTTCTGATAGTGTTTATGGTTCATGTTTCTACTTTGGAACAGGTTTCCACGGTTTACACGTTATTATAGGAACAGCATTCTTAGCTGTAGGATTATGACGTTTAGCAGCATACCATTTAACAGATCACCATCACCTTGGTTACGAATCAGGTATATTATACTGACATTTTGTTGATGTAGTTTGATTATTCTTATATATTTCAGTTTATTACTGAGGTTATTAAATATTAATTATTCTATAATTAGTTTTAAAATTAATAGATAATATTTTATTATAATTAATAAAATAAAGAGACTTTAGTTTAATGGTAAAACATGTGACTTTTAATCATTATAATATGGGTTCAAATCCCATAGGTCTTAAAATATTAGTACGGTGTATTTAGGAAGAAGGATCTGTTTGTAAATTGAAACAGAAAAACAGAAGTATTAGTATTTATTAATAATTTAATAAGCAAAGCGATAATCATATTGTACTTATTTTACAGTATAGATAACGCAATGATTAATCTAATAATGTAGATATTATTACAAAAAAATAATAATATTATGTAATATAACATAATATTATATACACTAGTATATTTTTTTTATATATTAATATATAATGACTATAAGTTAATGGTAGACTGCTTATTTACCATATAAGATGTGCTGATTCGAATTCAGCTAGTCATAATTAATTATATTAATCATAATGGCTATAAGTTAATGGTAGACTGTTTACCTTCCAAGTAAAGTGTGTCGATTCGAATTCGACTAGCCGTATAAAAATACGTAGGGTTAGTAACTTAATTGGTAAAGAGTTTTCTTGTCGAGAAAATAGATGTCGGATCGAGGCCGGCCTAACCCGTATAAAAAGAATACAATAAAAAAAATATAAAGGAAAAGTTGCTATTGGTAGGGTAAGATATTTGCTAAATATTGTGTTTTAACACTTAGATGTTCGATTCATCTCTTTTCCGAAGAGCATAGTTTAATAGGCAAAACTGTAAGCTTCAACCTTATATTTCTTAGTTCGAATCTAAGTGCTCTTGCAAATAATAAACACAGTATTGGTTCTTTAACTTAACTGGTAAAGTGTATTCTTGATAAGGATATGTTCAGTGTTCGAGTCACTGAAGAATCAAAAAAAGAGAGTTGGCTGAGTGGTTTAAGGCGGCTAGCTTGAGTCTAGCTAAGTATTTAAGCTTGCATATGTTCGAATCATATACTCTCTGAATCCACTTACCTCAATGAGGGAGTGGATAAAATAAAATAAAATATTATAAAAAAAAACAGGTTAGTGTCCGGTGGTTGGTCGCTTCATTTGGGTTGGAGATTGTTTATGTTCGAATCATAATAACCTGAAAAATATTTAAAATATTTTTAATATCCTACAATATAGGTGATATGTATCCCATACATCTTGATAAAATCAAGGTAAGTATAAAAAGAAATTATTATGGATGGTTCGCTATATATTACAAGATTAATCTAGCACATAGACTAGAAATCAAAGAAAAATCTTATAATTAGACAAAGTGAATTGAAATATCTTAGTAACTTTAGGAAAAGAAATCAAACGAGATTATTATTTGGTGTCTTCTGAATAATAATAGCCTAATAAATTTAAAATATCGAAACTGTATAGTTAGATAGATTAAATAAAAAGTAAAACGGAAGAAAATCTGTTTGAATATAGGGGAACCTTCCTCTAAGGCTAAAGAAAATATATAAGCGATAGAGAAAAGTACCGTGAGGGAAAAAACTGAAATAGTAATTTTATAAGCAGCTCGAGTGAAATTTTAAATAAATAGTAAGAGCGTACCTTTTGCATAATGGGTCAGCAAGTTAATTTTAGATGCAAGCAATGAACCTAAAAAATTTGTATAAAACAAAAAAATTTAGTAGTATTTGCTTAGATAAACCAATTATGAAAAAATGAAAAAGTATCTAGAATTAGACCCGAAGGCTAGTGATCTTACCATGGTCAGGGTTTTAAAAGCCCGAACGGGTTATCGTTGTAAAGATATCCGATGAACTGTGGTAAGTTAGTGAAAGACAAAACTGACTAGTATAGCTGGTTTTCCGCGAAACCTATGTAAGTAGGTAATTTAATTAACATCTTAGCAGGTACAGAACTGTGATCTCGGACAATACAATATGTATTTGTCAACATCGGGGGGTTGTAGTGACTTTACCGGAGAGTATTTGCACTCGGAAGGGCAAAGATGAATGTTAAATAATCGGACATAGTGCGATAAGGTTGTATGTCTAAAGGGAAACAGCCCAGAACAAGAGTTAAGGTTCCAAAATTATTGTTAAGTGAAATAAAGGATGTTTTCTTTTAAAACAATCAGGAAATAGGCTTAGAAGCGGCCATTTTTTGAAGACCTCGTAACAGAGCACTGATTAATTTGTTAGGAGAAAACGCCGAAAATTTAACGGATCTAAAATAATATACCGAAACCTTGTACACATAATATGTGGGGTAGCGGAACATTGGATAATAAACAATTATTTATATTTATAATAAATATAAAAAAATGACATAATAATAATGTTAAGGATCTAATAAAGATCCCTATTGTAAATTCCAAGAGAGAATGCTGACATGAGTAACGAAAAAGGCTTTTATAGCCTCGCCTTAAGCTTATGGCTTCTATATGAAACCGGTATCTAAAAATATTAATCAAAAGATAATTTTGATGATGTATAATATAACCTTATAAATAGAGTAAAAAGCAAAACCTTTATTAAGTAATAAAGGTTCTGGAAAAATTTTTTACAAAGTTTATATATTTATAAATTTTTATAAATATATAATCAGAATATATTAGAACTAGACCGTACCTAGAATCTAACCCAAGTAAGCAAGTAGAGTATACACAGGCGTTTGAGTGAACAATCTTTAAGGAACTCGGCAAATTGACTCTGTACCTTCGGAATAAGGAGGGCCATTATTGTTAATTTAACATAATGTAAAAATTATGAAAAATTAAATTAATAATAAGAGGAATCATGAAATAATGTTGTACGACTGTTTAATAAAAACACAGCACTCTGCAAAGATAAAAAATCAAAGTATTGAGTGTGATGTCTGCCCGATGTCGGCTGGGTAACGGATTTTCCTTAGTTATTCACTAAGGTTTTGAAGGACACCCCGATTAATGGCGGCCTTACCTATGAGGGTCCTAAGGTAGCGAAATACCTTGGCCGTTAAATGCGGTCCTGCATGAATGACTTAACGATGCAACAGCTGTCTCGAAGATTGTCTCAGTGAAATTGGAATAGCAGTGCAGATACTGTTTACCTCTAGATAGACGAGAAGACCCTATGCAGCTTTACTGTTACTAATTACAAGAGAGTTTTCTTTTAGGATGAATTGTAGTGTATAAGGTAGTTGAATGATAATAATGAAACACCTTTATTCGAATCCTAATTTTTCTCTTGATGATTGGGAGGCAGTTTATGCGGGGCACAGATCCCACAAAAAGTACCTGGGTATATCCAAAGTTCATATTGTAAATTTGTATATTTATATACAAAATTTTTAATTTGTAATAATTATTATTATAATTATACAGTTACTATTAGATTAATTTCTAATTTTATTTTTTATTTTAAGTAAGATTTTAACTATATGGTGAATAGATGTATTTTAAACTTTAATATTTAAAAGTTTTATTGTTATATTATTATGGTATTTGTCCATTTTAATATGATATTTATTTATACTTTAAAAGTTTAATGGCTTAATCTTGCTTTACTGTTTGACCTACGAGTCTATCAGTCGCGTAAGCGGGGCATATGATCACAAGATGCATTAAGGAAAGGTCTTGGATTATAGAAAAAGTTACGCTAGGGATTTATAACTGTGAGTCCTCCAATATTATAAAATATTGGTAATATATTGGGTAAATTTCAAAGACAACTTATTAAGTGTATTTGAAGCGAAACTTATTTTAAGCAAATTTTTATCTTTAAGATAAATTAAAATAAGGACGTTCAACGACTAAAAGGTGAGTTATTGCTAACAATAATCCTTTTTTTAACGCCCAACATCTTTATTAACTAAAAAAGGATAAAATTATCCTCATTATCTGTATAATAATTATTATTGTTTTAATAATAATGTAATAGACTTGGTTAACCAAGCTTAAATATTATATAATTAATTATAATTATTAATTGTATTAATATTTTAATATAAAAGTAGATATGTTAAATATTATAAAATCAAAATTAAATAGTACATATAAAAAAAAACCATCAAATAATAGTAATATTACTATATATAAAAAAGATTTAATACCTGCAGTAAGAAATTGAAAAAGTAGTGTATACGCTTATAATAAAAATGCTATAAGTTTAATACCTATTAAAAGTAGATTTGTTATGAAATTAATTAAAGGTTATTTTAATACATACCATTTGTCATTAGAATCTTTATTAAGAAAAGCAAGATTACGTCGTAGATATAGAAAAATATCAACTAATAGAATATTTATTAGTGATGGTGAATTTAAACATACTAATGATAAAGTAAATATAACATTATATGTTTATAACAAACAAAAACTTAATTATTTATTAAAACTAAAAAAAAGATATACAAGTTTGTTTTCAAAAGCTAAATTTACAAGAAAATTACAAAAAATAAGTAATGTAGGTTTAAGTATATTAAAACAACAACAAGAAAAAAGTATAATATTAGCAAATGTATTACCTAAATATAATTCAAAGGTAAATACAGTACAAAATATTTACTATAGTAGATTTTTAAAAAAAAGTTTAAAAAGATTAAAATTCTATATGTTATATAGACAAATACTTTATATTAACAAAGCTAAATTTGAAAATTCATATTTACAAGGTTTAATAAGTTTAATTAAAAAAGATTTTTAATAAAAATGTAGAGTTTAATATAATAAATTTAAAATATTTTTATTTTAATAGTAGTATATATACTCAACCATTAGAATTAAAATTAAAGAAAAAAAGAAATGTATTAAGATACCTAAAAGTTTTAATAAGAAAAGCAAAAATTAAAAATATTAAATTAGTAGAAGATTCAAAAAAATTCTTTACAGTTAATGATTTAGAATTTGATACTAATAATTTAGTAAATGATTTAATGCAGCAAGATAAAACAAACACAAAATACCTTAAAAAAATTATATTAAACGGTATAAAATATAAAAGAGTATCAGGTGTAAGATTAGAAGCTGCAGGTAGATTAACTAGACGTTTTTCTGCTTCAAGATCACAAAGTAAAACTAAATATAAAGGAAATTTAGAAAATGCTTATTCTTCAATTAAAGGTTATCCAACACCAGTTTTAAGAGGTAATTTTAAAGCTAATTTACAACAAACAGTAATAAATTCAACATCACGTGTTGGAGCTTTTGGTGTTAAAGGTTGAGTAAGTGGTACTTAATATAAAATTAAGATTAATATCAATATCCCTCCCTAAAAATAGTTAATAAAGATGATGAAATAGTCTGAACCGTTTTGAGAAAAATGGAAATAAAAGTATAATCGATACGTCTTAGTATGCTTATTAAGTCATCTTTGACGTCGTCCATATCTTTTATGATAACACAAATTGAACAGGCTAATTTGCGCAAGAGAGTACAAATTGAGTGCGCGGTTTGGCACCTCGATGTCGGCTTAGCTCATCCTCATGCATGCAGAAATCATGAAGGGTTCGACTGTTCGTCGATTAAAGAGCTACATGAGCTGGGTTTAATACGTCGTGAGACAGTATGGTTTCTATCTTCTAGAGGAACTTAAAGTAGATTAAAGATAGCCCCTTCGTACGAAAGGAGTTGGGTATATTGATCTCTGGTTTACCTGTTGTTTATGGTATATTATTATCTAATAATAATATCGAATACTTATACTTAAGTATTTTGATCCCATAGGCATGGCAGGAAGGCTACATCAGTTAAAGATAAGTGTTGAAAGCATCTAAACGCGAAGCAAACTTTATGATACTTTTAAAAACGTAGTAGAACACTACGAGTATAATTAATATAAATTTATTTATATTAATTAATAGGCTTTAGTTGTAAGAATGAAAACATTTTTAGATATAAAGTACTAATTTTAATTATTAATATAATACTAATTATATATCATATCATTTTAATAAAATACGCCTTTTTAGCATAAAAGTAATGCAACCGTTTTGTAATCGGTAGAAGTGAGTGCGATACTTGCATTAGGCTATTACAAAATAAAATAGTAATATCATTTTATTTTGTTTATAAAGACCCAATGGTCAAATCTGGTTAAGACATAACATTTTCACTGTTAGTGCGGGAGTTCAAATCTCCCTTGGGTTGAAAGAGATTAGCTCAGTTGGTAGAGCTGTCGCTTTACACGCGAAAGGTCAGGTGTTCAAGTCACCTATCTCTTAATTACAGATTAATATTATAAGCAGATTAATGTAATAGTAACATATGTGGCTCATGTCCACAAAATTTAGGTGCAACCCCTAAGTCTGCTAAAGACTATAGTAAACAAGCGGATTAATGTAATAGTAACATATGTGGCTCATGTCCACAAAATTTAGGTGCAACCCCTAAGTCCGCTACCAAAGACTATAGCTTAATCGGTAAAGCGAACCACTCATGATGGTTTGAGTAAATGTTCAAGTCATTTTAGTCTTATATAATCCGAGTGCTGGAATTGGTAGACAGTCTTAATTTAAGCTTAAGTGGCGCAAGCCGTAAACGTTCGATTCGTTTCTCGGGTATATTAGGGGTTATAGTTTAACTGGTAAAACGACGATTTTGCATATCGTTATTTCAGGATCGAGTCCTGATAACTCCAATAATACTAAATAATAGTATTAAAAAAAAATAATAAAATTATTTTTATGTTATAAGCTTGAGAAGCTCAATTGGTAGAGCGAATCACTGAAGCTGATTAGGTTGTAAGTTCAAGTCTTATCTCTAGCAAATTATGGTAACATGGGTATGCTGAAATTGGTAACCAGGTTCCGCTTAGGACGGAATAGTTTTTTACTTTACAAGTTCAAGTCTTGTTACCCATATATATATTAATAATATGTTGTCGACTAATCGGTAAGTCATAAATTTTTGGTATTTACTATTGGGTGTTCGAGTCGCCCCAACATAAAAATAATGCATAAATATGTATTATTTGCCAGGATAGTTCAATCGGTAGAACAATAATTTCATGAATTAAGAATGAGAATTCGAATTTCTCTCTTGGCTTTATTATATTACTATAATTTTTTAAATAGTAATATAATAAAAGATGTATAATTTTATATTATATAAATATCCAATTTATGCATTTTATAATAATAATAATAGGTTATAATAACCTTAAAAAATATAATATATTATATTATATAATAACATACAATATAGGTACAAAATCGTAAATTTTATTGTGAAGTACTTATTATATAAATTTAATACGATATCGTATTTAAATATAAAAATATAGTATAGTATATAAATATATACTATACTTAGGTGGGTATAGTTCAATGGTAGAATAGCTGTATGTGGAATAGTATATCCTAGTTCGATTCTAGGTACCCTCCCTATCCTACAAAAAGGCCGGGTAGACAATTCCCCGCTATGTAGGCCATATAAAATATATTCAAAGAAGTTATAATAATAAAGTCCTTTATAATTATAAGCTGTAAGTTGTAGTATAGCTTGTTTAAGCTATTAGGTAACATAAAAAAAAAGTAAGTAAGAAAATATTATATCTAAAAATTTAGTGTAAAAAGTATTTTTTTTTTGTTATTATAAAAAAATCAAGTTATATTCAACTATTGAAGAGACTATTTAAATATAATTTTTGACAATACAAAAAAGAGATTTTTCTAGTGTAAGCCCATTAATGGGTTCAGCAGTATTAAAAGAAGAAACTGCTTCGTTGTGATCATGAAAACAACCAACAGAATGACAAGAAAGATGATTCTTATCATCAAATGCTAAAGATATTGGAACTTTATATTTAATGTTTTCATTATTTTCAGGTTTAATAGGAACAGCCTTTTCAGTATTAATAAGATTAGAATTATCTGGACCTGGAGTACAATATATTTCAGATAACCAATTATATAATGCAATAATAACAGCTCATGCTATAATGATGATTTTCTTTATGGTTATGCCAGCTTTAATAGGAGGTTTTGGTAATTTCTTATTACCATTATTAGTAGGTGGTCCCGATATGGCATTCCCTAGATTAAATAATATAAGTTTCTGATTATTAGTACCAAGTTTATTATTATTTATATTATCTGCAACTATAGAAAATGGTGCAGGAACAGGATGAACATTATACCCTCCATTATCAGGTATACAATCTCACAGTGGACCTAGTGTTGATTTAGCTATATTTGGTTTACACTTAAGTGGTATAAGTAGTATGTTAGGTGCTATGAATTTCATAACAACTATCTTAAATATGAGAAGTCCAGGTATACGTTTACATAAATTAGCTTTATTTGGTTGAGCTGTAATAATAACAGCAGTGTTATTATTATTATCATTACCTGTATTAGCTGGTGGTATTACTATGATCTTAACAGATAGAAACTTTAATACTTCATTCTTTGAAGTAGCAGGAGGAGGTGATCCAATATTATTCCAACATTTATTCTGATTCTTCGGTCATCCTGAAGTTTATATTTTAATTATTCCAGGATTCGGTATAATTAGTACAGTTATATCAGCCTCATCAGGTAAAAACGTATTTGGTTACTTAGGTATGGTTTATGCTATGTTATCTATTGGTGTTTTAGGTTTCATAGTTTGAAGTCATCACATGTATACAGTTGGTTTAGATGTTGATACAAGAGCTTACTTTACAGCAGCTACTTTAATTATTGCAGTACCTACAGGTATTAAAATATTTAGTTGATTAGCTACATGTTATGGTGGATCTTTACATTTAACACCACCTATGTTATTTGCTTTAGGTTTTGTTGTATTATTCACAATAGGTGGATTAAGTGGAGTTGTTTTAGCTAATGCTTCACTTGACGTAGCTTTCCATGATACTTACTATGTTGTTGCTCACTTCCATTATGTATTATCTATGGGTGCTGTATTTGCCTTATTTAGTGGTTGATACTTCTGAATACCAAAAATATTAGGTTTATCTTATGACCAATTTGCTGCTAAAGTTCACTTCTGAATATTATTTGTAGGTGTTAATTTAACATTCTTCCCACAACATTTCTTAGGTTTACAAGGTATGCCTAGAAGAATAAGTGATTACCCTGATGCTTTCTATGGTTGAAATTTAATTAGTAGTGTAGGTTCTATTGTTAGTGTTGTAGCTACATGATATTTCTTAACTATTATTTACAAACAATTAACAGAAGGTAAAGCTGCATCAAGATATCCTTGATTAACTCCACAATTATTCAGTGATACTTTCCAAGTATATTTCACAAGAAATAATAGTTCTTTAGAGTGATGTTTAACAAGTCCTCCAAAGCCTCATGCATTCGCAAGTTTGCCAGTACAATCATAAACATTTTAAATATGATGAAAAAAAAATTAAAATATTTATAAAAAAAATTTTAATTAAATTAAAGTTATATAACATTATTAATATAATGATAATAAAATTAAAATTAAAGTTTATCATTATTAATATAATGATAAAAAAATTAAAGTTAAAGTTTATCCTTATTAATATAATGATAAAAAATTTAGAGTTAGTGTTATATATAATGATAATAAAATTAAAGTTAAAGTTATTTATCCTTATTAATATAATGATAAAAATATTAATAATATTATATTTAATATTAAAAATTAAAATTAATATTATAAAATTAAAGTATTTTTATCAAAAAAATAACAATAAAATTATTGAATCTACACGTTTATCTATGACATCTTTAAGTATTGTAGTTAGTTCTACAATTACTGAAATGGGTAGTGAATTTAATCCAGCAGGGATTGATCAATCACAAGCACATAAATCTTGGAATCAAGAAGCTATAGTTTCACCAGAACTACTTCGTGAATTCAAGTATCGTGGACAACCTATGAGGATGAAAATAAAACGTGTGAGTCAACCTGAATCTGATGGGTTTATAGGTGATTTATCATCATTTAATCCAGAAGAAGTAAAAAGAAAGATAGAACGGTGTATAAATACTGTTTTCTCTGATGCTAATGATATTAATGATTTGTGAAACACACATGCAAAAATATCAATAGAACATAATGCATCTCTTTATAATAAAATAGAGATGGCTGCAGAAAATATTAGTAGTAAGGCTGATGAATGTAATTATTCTATTAGTTTGAGATTACTAAATTCTTATAAGAACGATAAATATTGTTCTACTAGAGAAAATATGTTTGATCATATTGGATTACAGCATGATATACATGCTGTGAGAATAGATGAGTTTGAGGTTATTACTTCAAATATGACAAGTGGTGAATTTTTAGAAATATTGCCTTCTCTTTATGATTTAATTATAAATGTTAGATCATATCATCAATCTATTGTAGATTTAAGTAGTACTTGTAATTGACTTTTTAAAAGATTACAAGATACTCATTACAATAGTAATAATTGATTAAATTTAAGCGATTTTACTATTGATTACCAATATCATTTACAAATGACAGATATAGTAAATAATATAAGTTTATTAGCATAGTGTAATAAATTATTACTTTATATAATAATATATGATTAATAAGGATTAACAATTTAAATTTTTTATTCGCAAATGTATATAATAAAATAAATATTAATTTATTCAATGTTACAAGCAGCTAAAATTATAGGAACAGGTATGGCTACAACCGGATTAATAGGAGCAGGTATAGGTATTGGTGTTGTATTCGGAGCATTAATACTAGGTGTAGCTAGAAATCCCTCATTAAGAGGACAATTATTTTCATATGCTATCTTAGGATTTGCTTTTGCTGAAGCAACAGGATTATTTGCTTTAATGATGGCTTTCTTATTATTATATGTAGCTTAAAATTTATTTATATAATTTAAGCTTTATATAGTATAAAAAAATTATGCATATTATAGTTTTAAATACTTATAAGGTTTTTATTGTATATTAAATATAATTCCATATAATATATTTTTAATTAAATAGTTATATGACTTTAATTTAATTAAAATATTATAAAAAAAAATAAAATATAGTGATATTTTGTAAATATTTATAGTTTTATATAAACTATATTGTTTATAAACAAATTATATAAGGGAGGTAGGAGGGTTTTATATATGTTATATATATATGTATATATATATAATACATAACAATTATAAGAAATATATATCTATATTTCTTATGTATATATATTTGTTAATGTTAATCATATAAAATATATATGTTTTTATACTATACTAGGTTAATAATTAATAAATAAAAAAAACTAAAAAATTTTTTTTTATAAAATATTTATTAATATTATAAATGACAACTACAACTTTTTTTTTTTTTTTAATTCCAGTATTAGGAATAATATTATTATTAGTTAATTTAATATTATCACCTCATAATTCATATCATGAAAAAGATAGTGCTTTTGAATGTGGTTTCCATTCTTTCTTAGGACAAAATAGAACACAATTTAGTATATCTTTCTTTATTTTTGCTTTATTGTTTTTACTATTTGACTTAGAAATTTTATTAATATACCCTTATGTAGTAAGTGCTTACACTAATGGTATATATGGATTAGTAATTATGTTAGTATTTTTCTTAGTATTAACATTAGGATTTGCTTTTGAATTAGGTAAAAATGCTTTAAAAATAGAAAGTAGACAAATATACAATTTCGAGAATAAATCTTGAAAAGGATATTCATTAATATATAAATAATAGTTAATAACTATAAATTAAAAATAATGGTATCTACAAACATAATAGGAGTAAGTTATACTATAAATAATATGAAAAATATAGTAACTCGATAATTAATAAATAGTTAAATTATTTAATAATGAAAAATTATTTAAATAAAAATTTTTAATATGTAAATATATTATAAATAGTTAAAGTAATTTAAAAATTACAAATATAATTAGGGTTATAATTAATATTATAATTCTTAAAATTAGGTTAGTAAAATTAAAAGTTTATATTAATAACAACAAATGAAATTAAATTTAATTACATATTTATTAACAATACAAATGGATGCCCCAACACCTTGAGGTTTATTTTTCCAAGATAGTGCATCACCTCAAATGGAGGGTATAGAAGAATTACATAATAACATTATGTTCTATTTAGCTATTGTTTTATTTACTGTTACATGAATGATTGTAAATATATTAAAAAATTTCTTAGCTAATAGATCACCTATAGCTCATAAATATATGAATCATGGAACTTTAATAGAGTTAATATGAACAATATCACCTGCATTTATATTAATATTAATAGCATTCCCATCTTTCAAATTATTATATTTAATGGATGAGGTAATGGATCCATCATTAGTAGTATACGCAGAAGGTCACCAATGATATTGAAGTTACCAATATCCAGATTTCACTAATGAAGATGATGAGTTTATAGAATTTGATTCATATATAGTACCTGAAAGTGATTTAGAAGAAGGACAATTTAGAATGTTAGAAGTAGATAATAGAGTTATAATACCAGAATTAACACACACAAGATTTGTAATTTCAGCTGCAGATGTTATACACTCTTATGCTTGCCCATCTTTAGGTATTA